CAGATTGCGGTTCAAGTTAGTGAAGCTCTTTCAGTCTAATTTGATCTAAGAAAAATAAGGATGAAATCACGCTCTGTAGGATTTGAACCTACGACATCGGGTTTTGGAGACCCGCGTTCTACCGAACTGAACTAAGAGCGCTTTCTTATCAGAAAAGAGAAGACTGTAAAGACACTTTTTTAACCCCAGTTTAATTATATATTATATATATATTATTGGATATTGGAATCGATCTTAATTAATCCCTCGTTACTGCTCAACGAAGAAGTAATAGGTAGGGATGACAGGATTTGAACCTGTGACATTTTGTACCCAAAACAAACGCGCTACCAAGCTGCGCTACATCCCTCCAATTGGTCTACAGTGTCATTGTATAGAATTCCTGTTTTGTTTTCCACATCGTTATTTCCTCCATTGATATATACAATTTATATGGGCATTTCGTCTTTTTGGTCCCATTTAACATATAATAATAGTAAAAGAAAAGTCTTATATACGTATGAAATACGGAACGGAACCTGTCGTAAAAATAAATGAGTAGTTTTTGGGAATGCTCGGGAAGAGAGGAGCGTTTTTTTATGTTTTAAGAAAAAATTTTATTTACTGGATAGTTGTACATTTCAATTTGAATTAGGGATTCCGTGTACAAGGTTCTTAACTGCATATGCATCTGATCATTTATGTATTACCATTTTAGATTACAATAAAAGAAGGAAGGAGATTTTTCAATGCGAGATCTAAAAACATATCTTTCCGTGGCACCGGTATTAAGTACTCTATGGTTCGGGTCTTTAGCAGGTCTATTGATAGAGATTAATCGTTTTTTCCCAGATGCATTGACATTCCCCTTTTTTTGATTCTAGTTATTGATACGGTACCAAATAACGGAGATTCGAGATACAATTAAATATTTGTGACTAATCCTTTGCCCCCTTTTTCTCTTTTTTCCCTTTTTCCTTTTAGAATAAGAGGGAGGAAAGAGAAAAAAAGAAAAGGTGTATTCAACAGCTTCGAGACTTGGGTTCAAGTTTGAATTAAATAAATTATTCAATTCAAAAATTAACTAGGGATGGAGGTAGAATAAACAGGGTGGGGCCTAGATCTAGGACAAGACTCTTATACAAGGTACTTAAATGTAAATGAAATACTGTGATTTGAATTTGAAATAAAGTTTAGAAATTTTTTTAGTATATTGATTGCAGCGAAAGTTTTCATAATTGGATTTCAAGTTAATAACTTCTATTTATCCTTCCTTCCTTCTTCTTCGTTTCGGATCGAAAATAGAAGAGTTGAGTAAATCAAAAATCCAAAGGGGGTTCATGGCCAAGGGAAAAGATGTCCGAATAACGGTTATTTTGGAATGTACCGGTTGTGTTCGAAACGGTGTTAATAAGGTATCAACGGGTATTTCCAGATATATTACTGAAAAGAATCGTCACAACACGCCTAATCGATTGGAATTGAGAAAATTCTGTCCATTTTGTTACAAACATATGATTCATGGGGAGATAAAGAAATAGATCGAATCGAGCACTTGTATGTAACCCTTCCAAGGAAGGGTAAAAATGACATTTCTATATAGAACATAGTTAAATATTCTATATATAACATAATTAAATATAAACAAACCAAATCCTATTTATTCTAATTCATTTTAGATCCGACCGAAATAGGATTTTCGGGATAAGGAATAAACTAAACAAACCATGGATAAATCCAAGCGGCCTTTTCTTAAATCCAAGAGATCTTTTCGTAGGCGTTTGCCCCCGATTCAATCGGGGGATCGAATTGATTATAGAAACATGAGTTTAATTAGTCGATTTATTAGCGAACAAGGAAAAATATTATCTAGACGGGTGAATAGATTGACCTTGAAACAACAACGATTAATTACTATTGCTATAAAACAAGCTCGTATTTTATCTTTGTTACCTTTTCTTAATAATGAGAAACAGTTTGAAAGAACCGAGTCGACCACCAGAACTGCGGGTCTTCGAGCCAGAAATAAATAGGCTTACTCTTTCTTCACTTGACTAAAAAAAAGTAAAATCCGAACTCAAACGCAGATTGATGTTTTGTTCGAAAAATATGGATTTAATTATCGTGTCGTAAGAAAAAAAAAAAGAATCGGGCAAGAATAAAGATTTTTTTTGAGTGTGTTCATTCAGTTTTACTATTTTTTTATCATATTTATTTTGACTTTACCCTCCCGGAGTTCATTCTCCGGGGAACTCCGTTTAAATTATTCCGGTGGATTCTTTCCAATGTACTTCTTTTATGATCTCATTGGAAATCATATAAAGACAATTTTTATTTGATATAGCTATTTGTGCAAGTATTTTACGATTAAGAAGCACCTGTTTCTTATATAGGTCGTGTATTAATCTACTATAACTATAGGATACCCCTATTTCACGAATTACTGCGTTTATTCGAGTGATCCACAAACGGCGAAAATTTATCTTTTGCTTATCCCTATCCCGATGCGACGAAACCAAAGCTCTTATTTTCTGTTGAGTAATTGTTCGAGTAAGTCTTGAATGAGCCCCTCGAAAGCTTGATGCAAATAAACGAATTTTTGTTCTACGTCTCCGAGCTATATTTCCCCGTCTAATTCTGGTCATTGAATAAATGAAACTTTGACGAATAACTAATAGATTTCCTTTCTTTCAGTTATTCTTTTTCCCTTTCCTAGTCTATTAATAACAAAGCTTTTTTCCAATGTATAAACTAAAAATTCCAATGACTTTGGCTACTATAACCTTCCCGACCGCTATTTTTCTTTTTTCTAGACATTTCACTTCGAAATAAGAAATTTCATTTTACTAGGTATCAAAATATAATAAATAAAAAATATAAATGGATAAAGAAATAGTGGCTTCCTTCGTTTATATGGTTACTTCTTAAACGGTGAGGTTTTCTCTATACACCGGAGCCTTTACTTCATTTAATCAATGTTATTGGTAACTTGTATAGTTCACATTCTTTGGCTCTACCCATGAATTATCTAGTAATAGGTCTTTCACGATTAGATCTACTTACACAGTAACGGTATTTAATTATGAAAGTTGGCTGGGTAGCTAACCCTGTTAGTCCGTTCTTGCAAGAGGGGCCTAAGTTTTATGTTTTTATTTTTAAGTAGGATTTTCTCCGCTTAATGGATAACCATTTGCTACCAATGGAGAATTGCTTCTTATCTTAAATTGAGGTGATTGGATTTGCACCAATGGAAACCATAAATTTCATACACAATAGAATGGATATATTTTTTTTTATACTGAATTGAACGGACTTCTTTTTCTATTCTATCCTATTCCCCGGTACTGATCATTGATACTAGAAAAGGTTTTCTTTCTTTTATCCCAGCTCATGATCTGAACGAGTCGCACATACACCCTAGTACATGTTCCTCGACGCTGAGGGCATCCCCGAAGCGCGGGGGATTTTGTGACATTTCTGATTGGCTGTCTTGTATTTCTAATAAGTTGTTTAATAGTTGGCATGTTGAATCATATCATATAAATAATGGGCTGGTTTAGATCGATCCTAACCTGATGATTTTTAATTACTTCTATTTAATTTTCTAGTAAATTCAGCAAAAATATAAAATAGGAAATCGAGAATTTGCGCGAAAAAATCCGGGCTTTTCACTCAACCACCGCTACAACATCAACAATTCCATAAGCTTGGGCTTCTGTTGCTGACATAAAAACATCTCTTTCCATGTCTTCCGAGACAACCCATAAGGGTTTGTCCGTTCTTTGTACATAAACCCTTGTGAGGGTTTCACGCAGTTTTAGCAGCTCTTCCGCTTCCAGGATAAATTCTCCCGTTTGTGCCTCATAAAAAGAACTAGCAGGTTGATGAATCATTACCCTGATGGTATAACAAAAGAGGGGTTCCTCTATTTTGCATGATGAATAGAAAAGAAAGATAAAGAATAAAAAAAGATAGAATTGAACAACCACAACCGTACGGGCATCTTTTATGCATTGCATACGGCTCTATAATAAAATTGACCTTTACCTTCCATCAACGAAAAAAATAGGATCTATCAGACCCAGATCGGTAAATGATCAAATTACCACCCTTCCTTTCGTAGGAGTTCAAAAATACTATGATGGTTCCGTTGCTTTATATATATTTATTATTTATTATTAAGATTATTTGGTTTGTCTGTGTTTCAGCAATCCCAAAGTTGCTTTTTGTAAAATTAAGGAAAAAAATAATCTTTTTTTTATTTCGAACTCTTTCAGAATACAACTAAGCCCCCGGTGTGAAAATAAAAAAGTTTGTGACGCTGAACTGGAATCTCCAATATAAAAAACAGGAAATACCTTTTATCTCATACTACTCTCTCGATACATAATCAAATGTTTTGAAAAAACAATAAAAATTGTTTTATTTTGATATCGAATTCAAAGTGCCATGCTATTATTACTTAATATTCATATGGCGAAGGCATAGTCTTATTTTTTTCTCTCAAATAAAAACCTCATTGGCGCCGAGCGTGAGGGAATGCTAGACGTTTGGTAATTTCTCCTCCGGCCAAGATAAAAGATCCCATTGAAGCGGCTAATCCCATGCATATTGTCTGTACATCTGGTCGCACAAATTGCATTGTATCATAAATAGCCACTCCAGGGATAACCCATCCGCCGGGAGAGTTTATAAACAAATAGAGATCTTTGGTATCATTCTCTATACTGAGATATACCATAAGACCAATAAGTTGGTTCGAGATCTCGCTATCAACCTCTTGTCCTAAAAAAAGTAATCTTTCTCGATAAAGTCGGTTGATTAGGGTAAAATTATATCCCTTACGAACCGTACAGGCGCCTTTTGGTGCATACGGTTCAACAAAAAATTGCAAAAAAAAGAATCAATGTGCAGATTCCAATCCTCTTTCTTTTTTTATATTCGTAGAAGGCTCTTTCTGACTTCTAACGAAAGGACTTTTCTTCGATTTTTAAAAAAAGACAGGTTTTTGCTCCTTTTCG